CCAAAATTATTAATTGAAGATAGGCCACGAAAAATCGAAGAACTACAGATGAAGGTGCAAAAAGAACTTAATTGTATGAACCGAAAACTCAACATTGCTATTACAAGAATTGCAAATCCTTACGGGCACCCTAATATTCTTGCAGAATTTATAGCCGGACAATTAAAAAATCGAGTTTCATTTCGAAAAGCAATGAAAAAGGCTATTGAATTAACTGAGCAAGCGGATACAAAAGGAATTCAAATACAAATTGCAGGGCGTATCGACGGAAAAGAAATCGCGCGTGTCGAATGGATCCGAGAAGGCAGGGTTCCTCTACAAACCATTGGTGCGAAAATTGATTATTGCTCCTATAGAGTTCGAACTATCTATGGGGTATTAGGAATCAAAATTTGGATATTTATAGATGAAGAATAATAAGAATAAGACTGTACTTATCTTTACGTTCTATTCTGCGATAGAACAAAAAATGACAAATTCTATCGTTTTTTTATGTTCAATCAAAACAAAAAAAAAATGAGCAGTTCAAAATTCTATAAGGTTAAATAAAAATTTGATTGATCATTTGATATAATTGCTATGCTTAGTGTGCGACTCGTTGGAGTTTTTAGGCTTAGGATTCAAAAAAAAAAAAAAATGGACGGACCACGGTCTGAACTAATAACTATAGCACTAATAACCAACTCATCGCTTCGGATTATCTGGATCCAAAGAATCAGTCAAGATATGATATATTGGTCATATCATTATAGCAACTGAAATCTTTTTTTGCATTAAGTAAAAGAAAAAAACCAATCTGATTATGAATATATATCTAAATTAGTTGTGTATCTAAATAAATTGTGAAGCAAAATAAAAAAAAAGGGTATGTGGATAAATATAAGGATGAGAGAAAGAGAGAAAAAGAAATAGCAATGAAAGGATATATGATTCCAATATGTAAGGTCTATAAAGCATCTCCTAAAGATAAAGAGCAATGTAATAGAGCATCAATAGAGATTCATCAATAATTAGATGAATCTCTGTTCATCCGAAGAAAAAATCAAGAGCCTTAAGTCAATAAAGACTGAGAAGGTTGACTCAAGAAGAAATTAACAAATTTTATTTTTTAGTGGGGCTCCATTGTAGAATTTAGACCTAAGCATTAATCGAGAGGCGATGGGGACGAAGGAACCCGTGAATGCAGAGGATTCTATTGACAACGAATCCTAATGATTTATCGGGTAGGACGGCGGAACAAACCAGAGATCACTTCATTTCTTTTTTTTATTCTGATTCTGAGAGATCATGAGTTAACCCGACAACTGAAATAGATATTGAAAGAGTAAATATTCGCCCGCGAAAATTTGTTTTATTAGAGTGCTAAATTTTTGTAAATCCGATATGAATATGATAAAAAAAAAAAAGACAAAACTAAATAAAGATTCGTTATAACAGTATAACAAAAACAAGATTAGACATTATCTATAAATAGAATCCATGTTTAATTACTTATTTATATATCCAATATATATCTATATCCAAACAAGATATACAAATTTGTAATAGATCAGATAAAATCTTAAAGCAAAGAATCCCAGGATTGAATCTATTATTCATTAACTACCTGTATATCTTAATATATCTTAAGAATAAAATATTTTTTTAGTCATTTTTTCGCGAGGAGCTGGATGAGAAGAAACTCTCATGTCCAGTTCTGTAGTAGAGATGGAATTCATAAACAACCATCAACTATAACCCAAAAAGAACCAGATTTCGTAAACAACATAGAGGAAGAATGAAAGGAATATCTTATCGAGGTAATCGCATTTGTTTCGGTAGATATGCTCTTCAAGCACTTGAACCCGCTTGGATTACATCTAGACAAATAGAAGCAGGTCGCCGTGCAATGACACGAAATGTACGCCGTGGTGGAAAAATATGGGTACGTATATTTCCAGACAAACCAGTTACGGTAAGACCTACAGAAACACGTATGGGTTCGGGTAAAGGATCTCCTGAGTATTGGGTAGCTGTCGTTAAACCGGGCAGAATACTTTATGAAATGAGCGGAGTAGCCGAAAATATAGCCAGAAAAGCTATTTCAATAGCGGCGTCCAAAATGCCTATAAAAACTCAATTCATTATTTCAGGATAGGAATATAGAACCAAAGGAAAGAAGTCTTGGGAATAAAAAAAAGCACTTGCGAGTTTCCTTTTTTTTTGACAAAAAATATTTCTTTTTTTTCTTCGTCCTTTGTTGCATTGAAAGAAGAGATTAAAAAAAATGATTCAACCTCAGACCCATTTGAATGTAGCAGATAACAGCGGGGCCCGAAAATTGATGTGTATTCGAGTCATAGGAGCTAGTAATCGCCAATATGCCCATATTGGTGACGTTATTGTTGCTGTGATCAAGGAAGCAGTACCAAATACACCTCTAGAAAGATCAGAAGTGATCAGAGCTGTAATTGTACGTACTTCTAAAGAACTCAAACGTGACAACGGTATGATAATACGATATGATGACAATGCTGCAGTTGTCATTGATCAAGAAGGAAATCCAAAAGGAACTCGAATTTTTGGCGCAATCGCCCGGGAATTGAGACAGTTAAATTTCACGAAAATAGTTTCATTAGCTCCTGAGGTATTATAAGACGAGACATCAATAGAGTTATAGGATTTAAATTAGAGTATTTAAATGACATAGATTAATTAGTAGATTGTGTTTCACGTATATACCTTTACTAAGTCAAAACAAAAAAGAACATGTTGATTATATCAAAATTCGGGAACAACAAGAATTTTAGTTTACCATGGGTAAGGACACTATTGCTGACATAATAACCTCTATACGAAATGCTGACATGAATAGAAAAGGAACAATTCGAATAGCATCTACTAACATCACCGAAAACATTGTTAAAATACTTTTACGAGAGGGTTTTATCGATAACGTAAGGAAACATCGGGAAAGCAACAAATATTTTTTTGTTTTAACCCTACGACATAGAAGGAATAGGAAAGGACCATATAGAACTATTTTAAATTTACGACGGATCAGTCGACCCGGTCTACGAATCTATTCTAACTATCAACAAATTCCTAGAATTTTAGGCGGGATGGGGGTTGTAATTCTTTCTACGTCTCGGGGTATAATGACAGACCGGGAGGCTCGACTAGAAGGAATCGGCGGAGAAATTTTGTGTTATATATGGTAATCCGTCTGATACCCGAATTGTATCCGAAACTTTCCATTTGTGAAAAAAAAAAGAAAAAAGGACGGGTTGTCTACTAGAACCCCCCCTGCCCTACCGTAGGTGATACATCAAGGAAGTTTTGTCTGGAATAAAAGAACAAAAAGGGATTCTTGGAGGTTTAATTAGTGAATCGCTTCCCAATGATATCCTCCAGATTCCTTTATATAATGAGGATCTTATTTTAGGTTCTGTTTCAGGAAGGATCTGATCGGGTTTTATACGTATACCACCACGAGCTAGAGTCAACAAAAGTGAAGGAAGTGCTTATGATTCAACCACGGGACGTATAATTTATAGACTCCGCAACAAGGATTCGAACGATTAGGGGGTTTTTCAACTTCAAAATTCCTTTCAGGGGGATCCGATTCAAGGTTCAAAAATTTCAAGAAACTTATTTTCTTCCAATAAGTGGATTCGGAAAAATTTAAGGAATAACAACTATGAAAATAAGGGCTTCCGTTCGTAAAATTTGTGAAAAATGTCGACTAATCCGTAGGAGGGGACGAATTATCGTAATTTGTTCCAATCCGAGACATAAACAAAGACAAGGATAATCTTTCTATTCTAATTTGACATGAAATGGATATATCCATATATCTCTGACTTATCTTTATGAAATGATAAAATATGGCAAAACCTATACCAAAAGTTGGTTCGCGTAAGAATGGACGCAGTGGTCCACGTAAAAGTGCACGTAGAATACCAAAAGGAGTTATTCATGTTCAAGCAAGTTTCAACAATACTATTGTTACGGTTACGGATGTACGGGGTCGGGTAATTTCTTGGTCCTCCGCCGGTACTTGTGGATTCAAAGGTACAAGAAGAGGGACTCCTTTTGCTGCTCAAACCGCAGCAGGAAATGCTATTAGAGCGGTAGTAGACCAAGGTATGCAACGAGCAGAAGTTATGATAAAAGGCCCTGGTCTCGGAAGAGATGCAGCATTACGAGCTATTCGTAGAAGTGGTATACTATTAAGTTTCGTACGGGATGTAACCCCTATGCCACATAATGGCTGTCGCCCCCCTAAAAAAAGACGTGTGTAGAAATAAACACTAAAGGGATTTCAAGAGAAATAAATGATTCAATGATCTGATCAAATAATATTACTATGGTTCGAGAGAAAGTAAAGGTCTCTACTCGGACACTACAGTGGAAGTGTGTTGAATCAAGAACAGATAGTAAGCGTCTTTATTATGGACGTTTTATTCTGTCTCCACTTATGAAAGGTCAAGCCGACACAATAGGCATTGCGATGCGAAGAGCTTTGCTTGGAGAAATAGAGGGAACGGGTATTACACGTGCAAAATCTGAGAAAATACCACACGAATACTCTACCATAGTAGGTATTCAAGAATCAGTACATGATATTTTAATGAATTTGAAAGAAATTGTATTGAGAAGTAATTTGTATGGAACTCGTAACGCCTTTATTTGTGCCAAAGGGCCCGGATATGTAACTGCTCAAGACATCATCTTACCGCCTTCCGTGGAAATCGTTGATAATACACAGCATATAGCTAGCCTAACAGAACCAATCGATTTGTGTATTGAATTACAAATCGAGAGAAATAGAGGATACCGTCTAAAAACGCCAAATAACTTTCACGGCGGAAGTTATCCTATAGATGCTGTATTCATGCCTGTTCGAAACGCGAATCATAGTATTCATTGTTATGGGAATGCTAATGAAAAACAAGAGATACTTTTTCTAGAAATATGGACAAATGGAAGTTTAACTCCTAAGGAAGCACTTCATGAAG